GCCTCGTCAAGAAAGCTTTGCTTGGTAGGCGCAGCCTACTCACTCGGACAATGCTCTGAACACGAGAGTGTGCAGTTCCGCCCCCTTCTCTCATGCTGAGTCAGAGGCAGCGCCTCGGAAAGCACGGACGAGCCACATGCAGGGAAACTTGCACGTGTGGTTCTGGCCGGGGACCCCGGTATACTGTACTAATATGTGTAGGTCCCCGTAATTCGAGTGAGATTGTCATGGCGCAAAAGCAGATATGGTCTGGTATTCCCTTGTTCCCTGTATTGGTTATGTTCCTTATTTCTCGTCTAGCAGAAACTAATCGAGCTCCGTTTGATCTCCCAGAAGCGGAAGCTGAATCAGTTGCAGGCTATAATGTAGAATATGCGCGGGATGCGATCCTTAATAGTCCACTGTTGGCGGAAGCCAATGTCCCGGGGTCCCGGGGACTCATTCTGACTGAAACAAGGGGTGGGTCTTTACCAACTAAAAAAGATTTTATTTTTGGGAAGACAAAAAACGTGAGTGCCTAGCGCGAGTCTTATTGAAAAGGCCCCTTACCATAGATGCCCCTTATTGAAAACTCAAGGAAAGCTTTATATATATATATATATGTATTCCATTAATGCGCTCAAGCATGCGAAGAAAGCCGGCCTTACCTTTAGCAACAAGGGCGCTTAGGCTTTACTAAGAAGATAGAAAGGGCTTTTCTTGCTTGTTTAGTAAAGTCACGCTTTTCATTTTGATAGGAGTAGGTGCTTGCTGCGGCAGGGCACTCTTCATTCTTCATTCGAAACTAATGAATGTCGGGTCGGAGGTTTCTGCCTTGTTATCAAAAAGGGAGTTGGGTAAAGCAAACTCTCTCCTTGGACGAGCACGGGCTTAGTCAAGTAGAACCGGGTTGCGCTGCTTGATGCTCCGATCGAAAACAAATCAGTGGGGCCATGCCGGTACGACTGAATATGCGTTAGAAAGGTCAATCCCTCCCCTACGACACCAAAAAAAACCGGGCCGAACTTCTCGCCCGCTTCCATAGAAAAATATCGCGGCAACGTAGACCTAAGTGGTCATATTGGATCCTTGGGAACCATCACAAGTACGGCCGGCCTATATTTGAACAAGAATGCCGTGTCGTTCTGCGGAGCCTAGAAGAAGGTGACTCGCGCAGCCAGCTGACTCCTTTTCAATAGAAAGGAATAGCCAAACCAACCCAGCTGGCTGATCAATCTCAGAGATCTTATCGGCCGGCAAACCAGAGACGGACGACCACGGTCCCGACCTTATCAGCACCGAAGGTGTACTAATCAATGAACCCCCGAAACCTACTTGATTTTGTCAGAAAATCAACCAAGTCTAACCGGTCACGACATGTTGTTGATATTGATTGAGGACTTTCGCTGACTGAATCCATCCATAAACCTAGACCCCGGTAACCTTCGTAACCAAAGCGTCACGACAACATCCAAAGTAGACCTTTGGATTCTTAAGTAGGGGGCAAGGAGGAGCACGTAGGAATGCCGACCACCACATAAGCCACTAGTGGCTGAGAGAAAGGGAGCAGCACCTTGTATAGGTTGGGCTCCGCTTGAAGAAGCGAGCCCCTATCAGAGAAAGCCATTGCGCGCTAGCCTAGCTAGCTAGCGTTTTTCAGCTGGCTGTTATTTAGTTGTAGCGCGCCTTCCCTCCTTCTATCACTTTGGAAAGATTTAGCAGTATTCTCTTATGATGACCTGGTCGAGAGAGTACGATACATCGGTGTAAAAGATTGAGTGGGATCAGTGAGGTTGGTTTATAGTAAGTAACTTGATTAGTTTGAGGAGGACGACAGATCCACTTTTCTAACAAAAAAAGAAAGGTAACTTGATTGGAAAAAACAAATCCAATTCTTTTCAAGAATTGCCAAGGCGAGCGGGCGGAGCAAGGCCTTTTTAAGGAAGGAAGATGGGCAGGGTCAGTTAAAGCTTTAGTGCCTCCTTTATTTATAGAAGGAGGGTGTCGGGGATGAAACAAACGATGATCCAGCAAATAAGTAGGGGGTTCGAAATCGAGTTCCAAAGCGAGGTCGGTTGGTTTGTGCTACAAAGAGGTACTCCGATCGACCGGGTTCTTATTTAGTAAATCGTGTAAATAAGGTCTTTCGCCTCTTGCGTGATATCACATGGAGGAAGACAGCTGTGGCGCCCACCTGCGCTGGTCTGCGTCTGACTACTGTTCCCTAACTGACATTTTCTTCTCTGGACTGAGTTTCCTCCGGTGCCATTGATTTTTCCGTACCGTAATAGACGAGGTCTTCTGAGCTCTCTTTTTCTGTGAAGAAGGGTGGCTAATACAGAGAAGAAGATTCCGCATCTCCATCTGAATCGGAAGGAAGGGCAAATCAATTACGTCAGTCAAAGAAAGAAGCAAACTGACTGATGAACACCAACCGACCGGTCTACCAGGAGCAAAGAGCTCACCTAACCTATAGAATTCACTCCCTGGATGTAAGTCCAGTCAGTCAGTAGCGGTAGAATAGTCCGATTTCCTAGCGAAGGAAGCGCTCTCGAAAAGCTCCCTCCCAATGGCCCTAAGCGCTCAAACCAACCACCCTTGTGATGTCACTGAACGAAAGTCTTTTGGCAGTAATAAAGAACACAACAAAGCCAACAACCAAATAGGCTAGGCTAAGTTTGAAAGTTGCGACTTTCGATACGCTTTCCCTTGGGTGTAAAAGAGCCTAGAATCCCTGTAGATAGAGATCCGCTTCCTTAGATGGCCCGGCGTAATTTATTAACTCACAACAAGACAAGACCTCTGACGAAAAAAATGAAATCGAGGCGTCGAAGCGAGCTTAGCAACCCTAAGCGAAGTCTTCCCCTGTTATCATATATCGAATTCAGCTGGATGATTGATTACTTAACCAGCCTGATAGATCGAATGCTTTCATCTTTTCGAGGGTCGACTTTCATATACGCGAGAAGGGGCCAGAAGCACCCGTGCGGGACCGGATAAGCCGATGGCGTGGAAGGCTAGCGAGCACAATTCTCTAAGAGGTGAGTCTCCTGAGGCCGACTCGTAGGACCACTGATGCTGCGTTAGCGAGGGGCTCCGCGAAAGCCCGAAAAAGACAGTCCGGTAGGAGACGATCTCCGATGCTATTTACCGTGAAATCGGGCTTCCTTCCTTTCCAGATCTGACCCTGCCCTTCCAGAGCAATGCGTAGTAACATCTGTTGGATCAACCTCCGACTTGAAAGACTTGGATGGCGTGCCTGCCTGTTTGTCGCACTACTCTATGGTCTGTCTCTATTGACATAGATAGGTGTAGTGTCCTGAGCGCGTGACATCTGCTCGAAGTGGTCTTTTTGCGAGAAGTTCTTTGTCTCTTTCTTTACTCCGGGTTTACCGAAGAGTGTCAAATCGCAGCAGCCTAGCCTAAGAACTACTTTTAGTGCCCCGAAACAACAATCAGCCCACTTTAGGGCGAAATCCTGTTTGATTCTATTCGATTGGACTAGAATGATGCTTAAAAGCCTTTTTGTCTTAGTTTCGAAGTCTGACTTTCTTTCCGTTGTTGGGTATGAGCACCTGGTTTGAATTGTGAACGAATAATCCGAGCAATATATGTCCCGGGAGACCACGAGGGAAAGCAATTTCTTTTCATCAGTATCCAGGGCGGAGGGTGTTTTAGGTGAAAGGTGAATCGGCCCAGAACTCTTTCTATTTGGACTAAGGGGCTCGGTTGGATTTCAAAGAAGCAGCAGCCCTCCTACGAAGGAAGTATAGGGCACTCGTTCTCGTCAATGGTCACAGCTCGTGCAGTAAGTATAAAAGCGTGGTTTGGCAGGAAGTGCAGTAAGTGAAGAAGTCCCAGCACGAGAGGTAGCAGCACACACAGTGTCATTGTTGGGCAAAGCAGGACTAAGGGAATGCTTGCTTGTCTCTTCAGCCATAAGTAGTTCTGATAAGACGGAGTCCAAGGAAGAGGATTGCGATACAAAATATAGGAGCGAACATTCTCAAAACCATCACGGGGGCATGATAAAGTGAAAAAGCCTAGTCTCTTCACGGTACTTTTCATACTGTTCAGAAAGCACAAAGCGGGTGCCATTCTGGTTCTGTCAGCTTCGTCCCAATGGATATCTTAGTGTGGAAAGACAGATTCCTCAGGTTGCTGTTTGAGAGAAGAGATATCCATTTTTTGTATCGTCGGGCATGAGTAGTCTGAGGATAGCGACGAGTTCACCGTAGAAAGAGTTTTGTTATGGTAAGATCGAGAAGAAGAAAAGAACAAGATGCATGGCAGATAGGTATGGATCTTCTTTCCTGCTGGTCTGAATAAGTCAGCGGGCTAGCCGGAGATAGATAGCGGAACTCTCTTTTCTACCCTCAAACAACAACTACCATAATTCTTAAGATTCTTGCTATGGCTACAATAAGAGCAATAAGAAAGTCAAAGTAACCTCCCGAGTGAAGCTTTCCTCTTAGCGTTTGTTTGGCTCGTGCCAGTGAGTGAAGGGTATGCTTCGCATTGAAGTGCTACTCGGAACCTACCTGACTTCCCGACCAAGTGACTGATCTTAGTCTGGTTCGGTTGACTTGGGTTCGGTGGATTGCTTTGAGCTTGAACATGGATAGCACTTGTTGACTCCGCAGTTCTTGCTTGAGTTGAAGGAGATATTCTCATATATATAATAGGCATTGATGCCAAGAGAGGAAACTCAATAACTCTGTCTTTATCACCGAAAGGAGCAATAGCCTTAATTAGTTTTCTCCCAGGGGCTCTTTGAATTGAAATCATTTCTTTTTTGTTTTGCACTCACTTCGAGAAAGAGAGCTGAAAGCAATCACCGCTTCTGAAAGAGGACTTGGGAGCAGGGCCTCTACGCCTTTTTTTTGCCTGCTTCTGCTTTATCTGCGGATCGGATTCTCGGCATCAAATCAATAAGTCAGAGCTGGGCCTTTCGGCTCGGTATTCACTCACTCACAAACAAAGAAGTGAATCCGGAAGTCTAGCCTTTTGGCTTAGTTAAGAGTTCTTCCTTATAGGCTTTCGGGAAATAAGATCTGTTTCTTTTTTTAGCAGCTGAGGCGTGAACAAGAAGACCAGGTTCTCGGCATCTCAGAATCAGAAGGAAGGTCTCATTCCAGTTTGATTTCCATGCCTGCAGGAAAGATAGAAGATCGGGAATGCCGAATCTTAATAATATCTGTTTGTGATTCAAAGCAAAGTGCTTGAACTGAACTTTATCCTTCAATAGGTAAGGGTCTCACCCCTTGATCAAAGACCGGTTCCACCGAATCAATCATGAAGTTCTACCCTTGGTACCGAGCGAGGATTTGGGGATCACTTTCATCCACATCTCTTTCTTTTGTTTCCTTCTCTTATGCCGGCTCTGGGGGAGGAGGAATGGAATCAGGCCTCTTTCGCCCGGATCGATCCCCTTTACTTTAGCCAAGGAAAGCAGTCCAATACCAGCTTCTTCTATGGGACCGGAGTCGTCAACAAGAACAGCAGATACGATCACTCTGCCATCAACAGGAAATCAATCCGCATCTGAGAAGTCAAGTTGATTCCCGTGCTTTCGGGCGATTCTTCTTGGCTTGGTTTTTCCACTCTATTAAGATGAAAGGTGCTAAGTTCGACCGACCACGAAAGCAAGGACTGAAAGCTTTTATTGCCTCGAAAAAGGATATAACATCCGTGCTCTTTTTTCCTTTGAATCGAAGGCCTCTTCTAATTCCTTAATGTAGGGTCGTTGCTTGCTTTTTAGGTGGTCTTTCCTTGCCCTTCTCTCCAGTGGATTTTGAGTCCCCCCCACCCGGGTCAAAAATGCCCTTCAAAAACGATCAAGTCAAAAATATCAGAAATTCAAGAGAATTGATTCTAGTTCACCTTCTTTTGCTCAGCATAATCATACTGATTTTGGCTTTGATTTATGGCGGAAGGAACTATCAACGGCCACTACTAAGGACAGAGAGAGGCCAACATAGCATTCGATTGCATGAAACCCATGCATGGTTTTCAAAGAGATGCTTTTCTAGTTGACCCAACATGCTCTACCGATCTTCTATCCTGAATTGGAGTCCTTTTTTTCCTCGTCTTCTCCCCCCTCTCCCGCTTATTGATTAGGGCGAGTGTCTAAAGACCCGAGTGGTGGATTTCTTTTTCACTTGCACGAAAAGTCGGCCTAGTCTGCTTTATTGCTACATGCATAGGGCGCCGAAGCTACCTTGAGATAGAAGGACTCCTAGCTAGGTTCAAAGTACTTTCCAAAATATATATATAAGAAAACCTCTCTTCTTGTATTAATACGCGCCTGCGGGCGAGCGGCACACCTAGGTGAGACTTTAGATTACCCAACCGTACTTACTAAATAGGTATTCTTGCTTTTAGAAGGAGAATTCTAAAGCACCCACGTATCTGGTTTATCCGCCATCGCTATCACAAAAGGAATATCCAGTTAATGTTCCAGCCCTAGTTTGTCTTGCTCTTCCAATTCCATTTCGAGAGCCATCATAGCTCTTTTAGACTTATACATACAGCACCCTTCTCTCGCCTCTCTTTCTTTCTACACACACAAATTCCCCGGTGGAATAGTCATTCCCTCCAACTACTGCTTGCCGTTCGTTCCAAAGAAAGCTTTAGAATATGGTTACGACCTGGTCGGTGTTTATCAATAGGCCGATCCACCCGACCTTTGTTGGCTCGGTCTCAGAGCGCTCTCCCTCTAATTACTAGAAAGCGCGAATCAAAAAGCAATTCTCTTTTTCATTTATAAATATAAAGAATGAGGATAGGCGGCATGAGGATTCAGTTGTTCAAAAGTTTGAGGCTAGCTGAGAGCGCCCCTCTATTCTATTAAGAAAGGGAATAACGCCAATCAATCGAATGACCTTGAATCTGCAAAAAAAGTGGAATGATGGAAAGATGACCATTCCTCGGTTGAGTGTACTTGAAAGATCGAAGAGAATGTTACTCAAACTCAAATCAAAACGAAAAAAGAAAAACGATGGCAGCAGCAGCTGACTATGGCTATATATCCATTATAATATAAGGATTATGATACTGTAGCTACTGATGCAACTACCAGTGCCCATGCCTCTACTCTCTCTCGGAATCCATGTTGCAAGTTGGCTATGCGCCCGGATCTCCACCACCTATTGTACGCCCAGATGGAAAGTCATGCTCAACCTCTCAAGGCTTTCGTTACAGGGACGAGACTAGGAAGAATGAAAGAAGGAGCGAAAGCCACTTCCTTGCAAATCGGATTCTCTTTCTCTAGATCGAATTAAGGAAAAAGCAAGAATAGCCTTCACAGCCAACCTTTCCTCTTTCTTTGCTGCATCTGATATGACCGCCCCGTGGGTCCTATTCTTCCCATCGAGCTCGGTAGCGAGCCTTTTGTTCTTATCCCTGTCTACTTCAAATGGCTTAGAGAAAGGTCCCTTTTTGCAGCCTAGTCTCTGTGCGTGGATATAACAACTATTGGATTAGTGGCATTCTAGTTCGAAAATACTTTAGCGAAGCGGGAAAGGCAGAAAGTCAGAAAGGCTAACAGCCGACAGAGCAGAGAGAGCTTCCAACAGCCTATGATTGCAATGGCAAAGACCCGCATCTTCCCAATATCCTCTAGCTTGACTCCGAACTTACACCTAATTAAGACATTTCATTTACAGAGAGGCTCGTTTCATGTTAGCAGCTCGTCTTTTCTGAAAAAACTCCCAGTTCTCCTCCTTATCTAAAAAGATATATATATCTTTTTTTTAGATACTAACTTTTTGGTTGGATCGGACAGGGACTTCTATAAAGATCTTTCCACTCATTCATCATACTCAAAGTCGAAGTCACAGCATGGGAGGCTCAGAAAAATAACGAGAATCGGGGTGCTACGATATGGCGATTTTTCGTATAGAAGAAGACGCGGGCCTATTGATTGATTGACCATAGATGCGAACCGATCGACTGCTATCTAAGAGAAGATAAGTAGTTCTTCTATCGTTCAAGGGCAAGGGGAGAACATGTAACGGCTTGCCTAGATCTCGTATTTCCCATGTAGTCCGTAGGTCAAACCACCGATTCTCTTCTTTAAATAATAGAGAGATTCTTTCTCTTTTTTTGGTATGTAGCTCTGCGAGCTAGGAGCGCATCATCGGGGCAGGGCGAAAACGAACATAGGATCATCATCATGGCCCTTTTCTTGTTTCTTTTGGCTTTCTGTGGCTGGTCTTTCTTTCCCTTAATTAATTCTTCACAAATGCTTCGAATGCTTTTTTGGAGGGCGATTGACCTGTCTTAGCTTTACAGCTTCGTTCCCTTGCTGCCCGAAAGGCCAGATTTTCGACTTGAAATTCTACCGAAGATTCCCGGGTCAAAAATCCACTTCAGCCTATGTTACCGACTTTTGTTCAGAGAAGTTAGAGTTAGGACATGCCAGTCTCCGATTAGATTTTCGTTATTTGATGTTTTTTGAATAAGATTCCCCTGTAAAATGTTCTTTTTTGGATTTTTTGAAGCCGATTTCACCCTCTTTGCTTGGGGAAAGGCTCTCAGTTCTCCCAGCTAAGAGTAGACGACGAGAATGGCACTTGTGCCCAGAAGTCATTAAAAGACCGTTCGCCAACTACTCTACTATTGATTGATCACTCGTTAACCCCAAAATGGAAAGATTCAGGAAAAGCCGATTGGCGGCATCAGACTATTCAGTGACAGCTTCTGATGAAGCGAAACGAAAAAAGCCTAGTTATTGATAGGTCAGGCCTTCAGAAAGACTTGTGCCATCTTAATCTTCTAGTTTGCCGCGGACTCCGCTCTTAGAGTCGATTCCTACTCTCGAACAGAAAGCAGGTAAGCCCTTAAAAGAAAAGCTTTGAAGCGGAGACTATTGGTAGTGAGAGAAATGTCATCTAAAGAAAGGCAGGTGCCATCCCCGCTGATTAAAGGAAAAACTCTTCGCTGGGAAAACTCTGAAGGCCTTTCCTCTTTTACTATTTTTTGCTGACTTTACTTTGACTTAGTCTAGAAAAGGGAAAAAGCCTGACTTAATTCAAAGGAAGAAAAGACAAGCAAAGTAAAGACCAGCGTCCGGTCCGGAGGCTGAATCCTCTGCCGGTAAATCACCTTGCAGTGCAGTTGGAGTGAAATCTGAACCCGAAGTGGGAGCCAATGTAACTGAATCCAAACGCCAATTATAGCAAACTCGGTCGAAAAAAGTCTGACTTAATGTAGCCATTCATCCGTATAACTCTGCAGAATCTTAATTATCTAGGCTTCTGACCTTTCTCCTTATCTTATATAGTATAGTAGGCAAGGCCTTTTTCTTCCACTCCCTGTCCACTCTTGCAGCAGGACAGGAACACATTCCATAAAAAGAGGAATGAATTCAAGACCTGCGCCGCTGACTCTTATTAAAAAAGATAGAAGCGGGGGTGTCCCCTGTCTTTCTCCTAGAGTTATATTCATACACTATTCTAAAGTCTTTTACTAGGCTTTCCCTTGCTTTCTATAGAGCAAGTAGAGGACCCTTTCTTTTTCAACTATTCTTGCGGCGGGTTCAGTCATTCTTAAAGCGGAGTCTTTGTCTACTATTCGCTGGTAAACCTCTGCAGAATCTTCTTTAGGCTTCTGACTCTTTTTCCAGGATTCCTAGTCAAAAACTAGCCCGGAGTGGCACCTTGAGCTCTGCTCTCAGAATTGGAAGTTCAGACTTCGCTTCGAGACATTCAGTCTTTCCCCGATTTAGGGAACTTAGTCCTTGGGGTTGGGGGGAATGCCACAGGTCTTGGCTGTCTTTCAAAAAGAAGAGAAGATGCCATCGGCCTTTACTTTCTTTCTCGCTTTCAACAGCCAGCTGGCACCAAGCGAAAAGTTTCTTTTGGCTTTTCTTCTGCCTATCTCTCTTCAATCAAACAAGGCTCGGCATGTGTTTTTCATATGAACTTTGGATATTCATTTCTTCCAATTCGCCGCTTTCATCAATGAATTGTGCCATGGATGGCATTGGTGGAAGCTTGCAGGCTCTCCTTTCTTTGACACATAAAGACTTGTTTGAAGATAGAAGAATGTTTAGGAGTTAGCTAGGGAAAGACGAGAATCAGCTTAACGTAGACTCTTACTCTTTTGCAGCCTATTTGTACGTTGTTTGAATTGCCCTGTGAAGCATCTGGAGTTGGAGGGGTTCACCTTGATGGGGTTCCATTTCGTAGAGCTCGGGATGGAAAACCAATAGAAATGACTATACGATTTCGGTCCCTTTATCAGGTTGGGTTGTCACATCCACGTTGGCTATTGTTGGCGAAACTAATCTGATGGGATAACAAGTCAAAAAACTACTCATTCGCTGGGAACGCTCTTCTCCCTCTAGCTACTATTCTCCGGGCTTAGGAAAGATTATTCTATCAAATTTCCCGCGCTAGGCATCTGATCTTGTAAGAATTTCCTGTGCTAAACATATGGGCCCAGTTGCCATTTGTCCGTAGGATTATGGCCTGAAAGGTGCCTTTCCAGTGGAAGGAAGACAACCGAAGAAAAGGAAAGGACAGCGTGCAGCGATAGCAGGACTCTTTTTCCCTAGATGATTCAGTGATAGAAGTTGTATCCTATACTGAAGTCGACTCCGCTGCAGAAGTTTGATCATCTACAGCATCTGATTCCGGTGAAGCGAAAAGAAAGCTATAGGTAAGTCAAGGCCTTACAGTTTAAGTGAAGGATCAGTGCCCTTCCCGTTTTCTATTACTTACTTTTCTGCTTACTATTTAGAATGTCGAGTACCGTCCGGAAGGAAGCCTTCAATCTAACTAAACAAAAGGGCTAAGCCCGGAAGCTTTGAAGTTGAAGCTAAGCTATTTAGAGAAAGACCGGAGGAAAGATCTTACTTGAAAGAATTCAAAACTTGCGCTGTCCCCTCTTCCTCCTCTAGGATTCCCCTTGCTGGGAGAACTGTTCTGGGCAACCCTATGTCTTTATTTATTAAAGAAGACTCTTTCTCTGGGAAAAAGAAAGATTCTTTTACCGAATTGCTTTGAAAGTTGCTAAATCGGATGTTGTCTCCTAGTTGCTCCCTATTCTCGAACTGGAAAATTCTTCTTCTTCTTACTATAACTATCCTCTCTAGTCTTCTCTTCCTATTCATTCTCTTTCTGTTGCCTAGGCATTCTAGGCTAGGCTTATGTATTACTTTTCTCTCTTATCTCTGGGCTTATGGATAAGGATAAGGAGACATCCGATTCGGTTACACAATTCAATTGAGCAATAGCATCCGATTCAGTGGTGGCAGACCCTTTTTCACCAGACGCTTAGGGAAGACGCTCCGGAGACATCAGACGAGTCAGTAAAGAATCCTCAGGCCTAGAATGCCCAGTTCGAGTTATGGCCAGCTACGGGTCTTCTACAGAGTACTCTCCCGTAACGGAGCTTATTAGCGAACTTTTGTATCTTCATTGAATTCTGGTAAGCCCGCTTATCCATTTATCTTATTATCTTAAGCGATAGCAGACTTTTCGGCACCCGACTCGGTGAAAGAGGTTTTCTCGTCCATCTACTGAGTCAGTGACAGAAGTGGTATCCTCCGCAGCAGCCAATTCAGTAATCAATAAAGAAGACTCGGTTCCCCGGGCGTATGGGAAAGGAGATGAAGGAAGATCAGTTGTATAAGCTAAAGAATCTGATTCCGGTGAGGCTACAAGCCTATCTTCGACTTTCGTTGTTCTTTCTTCTTGCTGTAAAGTGCCATTTCCGCTCCCCAACGACAGAAGTACGAAATTACTAACTAGTCTAGTTGCCATTTCATTTTTCTGCCCGTGTGGCATGGGACAGTTTTGCTGTTATTTACCCTAAAGCAGAGAAAGCTGGATCAAAGGATTCTTTTGAAAAGGCCGATTTTCGGTATCAATTGCCGGATGAATTCAGTGACAGCCAAAGAAAGGAATTAAGCAGTGATCTCCGCCTTTATCCAATGAAGCGAAAAGCCTAGTTCTCTGTAAAGCCTTCACGGAGTTCAAGACCGGCATCCACGCTTATTCTTCTCGAGGTTGACTCTTCTATTCTAGATCTAGAACAAGGACGGGCGCGGCAAGCCATTCTCTTACAGCAGAAGTACATTCTGATTTTCTATTTAAAGACCTGAACACGATTCCGTAACACAGCTAGGCTTAAGGCCAACAACAGGCTATACTGACTACTGACTATTGTTCTAGAGCGGGGAAAGTATTCTAAAATGTAAAAACAAGTGCCGTCCCTGATTCCTCTTATTGGAGAACTAGTCTAGTAGAAAGAATATTGACCGGAGAATTCCGATAGATAGAGTAGGGCCAAGCCGATTAGACGGAATTAGTGGTTTAGGTCTGACCCTGGGATTCGACTTGACTTTCTTTCCGATGGTCCTATCCTATTATAAATAATTAAAGAGTGGATCTTCGACTAGCAGCTTCTTTCGTGGAAATCTTAGTCGGTAGTGGCTTTTTTGCTTTGACCAGGCCAAAGGCGAAAAAGAGAGGAAAGAAAAAGAAGGCCCTTCTCTTCTGTTTTCAGACTAG